AAATATTTAAATAAATTTACTATAAATATTAAATATTTAATATTCTTTTCTCTCTCTATTTTTCTATTATTTGTATAAAAATGAAAATTGCTACTTAAATTTTAATTTAATACAGTAAATATATATAAATTAAAATATTTATTAATTAATATTCTATTTTTATTAATTAAAAATTTAAATAACTAATATCAATTTAAATTATAATTAATTATATATATATATATATATATAAATATTTATATAATTTTATATTTATATTTAAAAATTTACATAAATTTATATTAATTTAAATTAGTACATATTTATAAATTTTTTTATAAAAAAAATTTATACATAAATTAATAATTCAAAATCTAATTTAAACCGTTTCGAATAAATTTTCATATAAAAATAAATTAAAAATAAGCTAAATTAAGCTTTTGGGTTCATACCCCAAATATAAAGGAAATCCCTTTTTTTTAAAAATTTAATAAAGTGCCTGAAAAAGGATTATTCTGATAGGATAAATCATGTAATATAAAATTACCTTTATTATATTTTATAGAATTAAACTATATCTGATAGAATCAAAATCTATAGTGCATCTTACACTAAAATATATTTTTATAAAAATGAACTTTTAATTCAATTAAATTCCAATTATTTTAAATTAATTATAATTTTAATTCAAATAAAATATTTTTTTATTTCATTCTTTTTTTTAGAACCATAATTTCTATCTCATCTAATTCTTGATTAGGTTGTTGAATTGGTTTAGAAATTAATTTACTTAGATTTATCCCCCTTATTTCTAATGTTAATAATTTATTAATGACTGAAGCATCCTTAAAATATTTTCTAATTCAATCTATTGCTTCAATTAATTTATTATTTTTTATTTTAATAAAAATATTTCTTTTAAAAAATTTTGAATTTGATAAAATTTACATAATTTTATTAAACTTATCATTATTAATAAAAATAGGATCTACCCCATTCCATTTTTGATTCCCAAATATCATAGAAGGATTATCTTGATTAAATTGTTTTATTTTAATAACTTGACAAAAAATTACCCCCATAATTTTATTGTCATATTATTTTTATAATAACTTTTTAATTTTTATTATAATCTTAAACTCTATTATTGGGGCATTAGGAGGAATTAATCAAATTTCTTTACGAAAACTATTAGCATTTTCATCAATTAATAATTTAAGATGAATAATTGCCTCAATTATAATTAGAGAAAATATATGATTATTATATTTTTTAATTTATTCTTTAATTAATTTATTAATATGCTTTATATTTTTTTTAATAAATATTTTTTACATTAATCAAATATTTTTTTCTAATATTAAATTAATAATTAAATTAACAATAATATTTAATTTACTATCCTTAAGAGGAATACCCCCTTTTTTAGGATTTTTTCCTAAATGAATAATTATTAATTATTTAATTAATAATAAATTTTTAATTTTAACTTTTATTTTTATTATAATAAGATTAATTATAATATTTTTTTATATCCGAATAACCTATTCATCTTTCATTTTAAATTACATTAAATTAAAATGATTTAAAATCAAAGTAAAAAATACATTTTTTTCTTTATTTTCATTTATTTATATTTTTTCTTTATTAGGATTACCTTTAAGAACATTATTTTTTTATTTTTAAAGGTTTTAAGTTAAAAAAACTAATAGTCTTCAAAATTATAAATAAAGAATTTCTTTAAGCCTTAATAATTTAATATTACTCCTTAAAATTTGCAATTTCAAATCATTTTTGACTATAAGGCTTTAATAAAAGAGAAATATTCTCGTTAATAAATTTACAATTTACCGCTTAAACTCAGCCATTTTATTAAGCGAAAATGAATATATTCAACAAATCATAAAGATATTGGAACATTATATTTCTTATTTGGAATTTGATCTGGAATATTAGGTACATCTTTAAGTTTATTAATTCGTGCTGAATTAGGAAACCCAGGTTCATTAATTGGAGATGATCAAATTTATAATACAATTGTAACTGCTCATGCATTTATTATAATTTTTTTCATAGTAATACCTATCGTCATTGGAGGATTTGGAAATTGATTAATTCCATTAATATTAGGAGCTCCTGATATAGCTTTTCCTCGAATAAATAATATAAGATTCTGATTACTGCCACCTTCATTAACTCTTTTAATTTCAAGAAGAATTGTTGAAAATGGAGCAGGAACTGGATGAACAGTTTACCCCCCACTTTCATCTAATATCGCTCATAGAGGAAGATCAGTTGATTTAGCTATTTTTTCATTACATTTAGCTGGTATTTCATCAATTTTAGGAGCAATTAATTTTATTACTACTATTATCAATATAAAAAGTAATGGTATATCATTTGATCGAATACCTTTATTTGTTTGAGCTGTAGGTATTACAGCTATTTTATTACTCTTATCTTTACCAGTATTAGCAGGTGCTATTACTATACTATTAACAGACCGAAACTTAAATACTTCCTTTTTTGACCCTGCGGGTGGAGGAGACCCTATTTTATACCAACATTTATTTTGATTTTTTGGTCACCCAGAAGTTTATATTTTAATTTTACCTGGATTTGGATTAATTTCTCATATTATTTCACAAGAAAGAGGAAAAAAAGAAACCTTTGGATGTTTAGGAATAATTTATGCTATAATAGCTATTGGTTTATTAGGATTTGTAGTATGAGCTCATCATATATTCACAGTTGGTATAGATATTGATACTCGAGCCTATTTCACTTCAGCTACAATAATTATTGCCGTACCTACAGGAATTAAAATTTTTAGTTGATTAGCTACTTTACATGGAACTCAAATTAATTATAGACCTTCCATTTTATGAAGATTAGGATTTGTATTTTTATTCACAGTAGGAGGTTTAACAGGAGTTATTTTAGCAAATTCCTCAATTGATGTTTCTTTACATGATACTTATTATGTAGTAGCTCATTTTCATTATGTATTATCAATAGGAGCTGTATTTGCTATTATAGCTGGTTTTATTCATTGATACCCTTTATTCACTGGACTAACAATAAATCCCTATATATTAAAAATTCAATTTTTTACTATATTTATAGGAGTTAATTTAACATTTTTTCCCCAACATTTTTTAGGATTAGCAGGAATACCTCGACGATACTCTGATTACCCAGATGCTTATACTTCTTGAAATATTATTTCATCATTAGGCTCTTATATTTCTTTATTAGCAGTAATATTAATATTAATTATTATTTGAGAATCATTTATTAATCAACATATTACTTTATTCTCATTAAATATACCATCATCAATTGAATGATATCAAAATTTTCCACCTGCAGAACATTCATTTAATGAACTTCCTATTTTAAGAAATTTCTAATATGGCAGACTATATGTAATGGATTTAAAACCCATTTATAAAGGTTTATCCTTTTTTTAGAAATGGCTACTTGATCAAATTTTAATTTACAAAATAGAGCTTCCCCTTTAATGGAACAAATTATTTTTTTCCATGATCATACTTTAATTATTTTAATTATAATTACTATTTTAGTAGGATATTTAATATTAAATTTAATATTAAATAAATATATTAATCGATTTTTATTAGAAAGACAAATAATTGAATTAATTTGAACAATCTTACCAGCTATTACCTTAATTTTTATTGCTCTTCCTTCTTTACGATTACTCTATTTATTAGATGAATTAAATAATCCTTTAATTACATTAAAATCTATTGGACATCAATGATATTGAAGATACGAATATTCTGATTTTAATAATATTCAATTTGATTCTTATATAATTCCCTCTAATAACTTAAAAATTAATAATTTTCGATTATTAGATGTAGATAATCGAATTATTTTACCAATAAATAATCAAATTCGAATTATAGTTTCAGCAACAGATGTAATTCATTCGTGAACTATTCCTTCTTTAGGAGTTAAAATTGATGCTAACCCTGGACGTCTTAATCAAACTAATTTTTATATTAATCGACCAGGGTTATTTTTTGGTCAATGTTCAGAAATTTGTGGGACAAACCATAGTTTTATACCTATTGTTGTAGAAAGAATTTCAATAAAAAATTTCATTAAATGAATTAATAATTATTCATTAGATGACTGAAAGCAAGTACTGGTCTCTTAAACCATTTAATAGTAAATTAGCAACTACTTCTAATGAAAGAATTAGTTAATAAATAACATAAATATGTCAAATTTAAATTATTACTAAGTAATATTCTTTTATCCCACAAATAATACCTTTAAATTGAATTTTATCTTTTTTTTTTTTTATTTTAATTTTTATTTTATTTAATATTAAAAATTACTATTTTTATAACATTAAAAATAATTTATTATTAAACAAAAATAAAAAAGTTTTAAAAAATAAAAATTTTTATTGAAAATGATAACAAACTTATTTTCAGTATTTGATCCAACAACAAATTTAATAAATATTTCTTTTAATTGATTAAGAACTATATTAGGATTATTATTTTTACCTTATTATTTCTGATTGATTCCTAATCGTCATATAATTTTTTGAAATTTAATTTTAAATAAATTACATAATGAATTTAAAACTCTATTAGGAAAAAATAGATTTAATGGATCTACTTTTATTTTTATTTCTTTATTTTCATTTATTTTATTTAATAATTTTTTAGGTATTTTTCCATATATCTTTACAAGTACTAGACATCTAACTTTAACATTATCAATATCTCTCCCATTATGATTGAGATTTATATTTTTTGGATGGATTAATAATACTCAACATATATTTTCACATTTAATTCCTCAAGGAACACCTAATATTCTTATACCTTTTATAGTTTTAATTGAAACTATCAGAAATATTATTCGACCTGGAACATTAGCTGTACGTCTAACAGCTAATATAATTGCAGGACATCTTTTAATAACTTTATTAGGTAACACAGGTCCTAATTTACCAACAATTTTAATTTTTATTTTAATTTTTATTCAAATTTTATTATTAATTTTAGAATCAGCTGTATCAATTATTCAATCATATGTCATTGCTATTTTAAGAACTCTTTATTCTAGAGAAGTAAATTAATAATATATATATATATATATATATATATATNANCTAATGACAAATTTAAATAACCATCCATACCATTTAGTTGATTATAGACCTTGACCTTTAACAGGAGCAATTGGAACTTTAATTTTAGTTACAGGAATAGTAAAATGATTTCATAATTTTAATATAAATCTTCTTATTTTAGGATACATAATTACTCTATTAACAATATTTCAATGATGACGAGATATTTGTCGAGAGGGGACTTTCCAAGGCAAACATACTATATTAGTATCTAAAGGGTTACGATGAGGTATAATTCTTTTTATTATTTCAGAAATTTTTTTTTTTTTATCATTTTTTTGAGCTTTTTTCCATAGAAGTTTATCCCCTAATATTGAAATTGGTTCAATATGACCCCCTATAAGAATCATTCCATTTAATCCTTTCCAAATTCCCCTCCTTAATACAATTATTTTAATTACATCAGGAGTAACTATTACATGAGCTCATCATGCTTTAATAGAAAATAATTTTTCTCAAACATCTCAAGGACTTTTTATTACAATTATATTAGGAATTTATTTTTCTATTTTACAAGCTTATGAATATATAGAAGCTCCATTTACTATTTCTGATAGAATTTATGGATCTACTTTTTTCATAGCTACAGGATTTCATGGATTACATGTAATTATTGGAACTTTATTTCTTTTAATTTGCTTAATTCGACATATTAACAATCATTTCTCTATAAATCATCATTTTGGATTTGAAGCTGCAGCATGATATTGACATTTTGTTGATGTAATTTGACTATTTTTATACATTAGAATTTATTGATGAGGATATTAATTATTTATATAATATATTTAGTATATTTGACTTCCAATCAAAAAGTTTAAAAATTTTAATATAAATAAATGTTTATAATTTTAATTTTAACTATATTATTCATTATTATTTCTAACATTATAATATTTATTTCTATAATTTTATCAAAAAAATCTAATTTAGACCGAGAAAAATGCTCTCCCTTTGAATGCGGCTTTGACCCTAAATCATCAGCTCGAATCCCATTTTCATTACATTTTTTTTTAATTACAGTTATTTTTTTAATTTTTGATGTAGAAATTGCTTTAATTTTTCCTATAATTAAAACTTTTAATTTAGTAAACTTTTTTTTATGAGTAAAAATTAGATTTTTTTTTATTATTATTCTTTTATTAGGGTTATATCATGAATGAAACCAAAATATAATTAAATGAACAAACTAATTATCAATTAATTAGGATTATAGTTTATTTAAAACATTTGATTTGCATTCAAAAATTAATGAATTTCATTTTATCTTAAATAAGAAGCAAATTTTTGCATTTAATTTCGACTTAAAAATTAGAGTAATAAACTCCTTATTTAACATTTTATTAATTGAAACCAAAAAGAGGTATATCACTGTTAATGATAAAATTGAATTTATATTCCAATTAAGAAATATAAAGTTTAAAATTAAGCTGCTAACTTAATTTTTAGTGGTTTAATTCCATTAATATTTCTATTTATATAGTTTAAATCAAAACATTACATTTTCACTGTAAAAATAAAAATTTTATTTTTTTATAAATATTTAATTTATACTTAAAGATTAAAATAATCTCTTTAATATCTTCAATATTACGCTCTAATATAAGCTATTTAAATTAAATTAACAATATAAAAAAAATTATTATTAACCAAATAATAAATCTAAATATATAAATTTTAAAATTATTTATTTGATAAAATTGATAAAATACAGAATAATTTTTAATAATATTAAAAAACCCCTGTCCTCTATAATATTCTCTTCAACCTATATCAATATTTTTTAATAAAATTTTACTAAAATTTAAAAAATAAATATTTAATCCATATGTTGATAAATTTGGTATAAATCATATTAAAGATAAAAAATTTCTCAACTTAAAAAAAAAAATAAATTTATTTAAAGAAAAAATTTTTATATTACTAATTATAAACCCTATTAATCCCCCAATTAATCTAACATAAATTACTATTAATTTTATATTAACAGGTAAATAAATTATATAAGGCTTTAAAAAAATTATTCATCTTAATAATCTACCTCTAATTAATCTTATAAATAATAAAATAAATATACTTTTTAATATAACATAATCCTCATCATATAAATTAAAAATTGAAATTAAATTAAAATCATTAATTATAGTATAAAATACTAATCGAATAGTATAATATATAGTCAAACCTGTAGAAAAATAATATAAAAAATAAATTATTATATTTAAATTACTTATTCTTACTATTTCTAAAATCATATCCTTTGAATAAAATCCTGATAAAAAAGGAATACCACACAATGATAAATTAGAAATATTTAAACATAATGAAGTTAAAGGAATATAATTTCTTAAACCTCCCATAAAACGAATATCTTGAATATCCATTACTATATGAATAATAACACCAGCACATATAAATAATAAAGCTTTAAATATAGCATGAGTTAATAAATGAAAAAAAGCTAATTTAGGGAATCCTATTCTTAAAATACTTATTATTAATCCTAATTGTCTTAATGTTGATAAAGCAATAATTTTTTTCAAATCAAACTCATAATTAGCAGAAATTCCAGCTATAAATATAGTTAAACCAGAAAAAACTAATAAAATCTTAAAAAAAAATGTATTAATTATTAACTCATTAAATCGAATTAATAAATATACACCAGCAGTTACTAAAGTAGAAGAATGAACTAAAGCTGAAACAGGAGTAGGAGCCGCTATAGCGGCAGGTAATCAAGATCTAAAAGGAATTTGAGCTCTTTTAGTTATAGCAGCTAAAATAATCATTGATCTAATTATAATCATAGAAAAATCATTTTTTATAAAATTTAAATAAAAAATATAATTTCAACTACCATAATTCATAAATCAAGCAATTCTTATTAAAATAAAAACATCCCCAATACGATTAGATAAAGCAGTTAACATACCAGCATTAAAAGACTTAAAATTTTGATAGTAAATTACTAAACAATAAGAAACTAAACCTAATCCATCTCAACCTAATAAAATTCTAATTAAATTAGGGCTAATAATCAATATTATTATAGAAAAAACAAATATAATAACCAAAAAAATAAATCGAACTAAATTTTTCTCAGAAATTATATAACTTTTTCTATAATATACTACCACTGAAGAAATTAAAGAAACAAATATTATAAATAATAAAGACATCCAATCTAATAAAACAGATATAACAATTCTCATAGAATTAAAAGAAATAATTTCCCATTCTATTATAACCACTAAATCATTTATAAAAAAATAAATAAAAAAAATTAAATTAATCATACTATATATATATAAAAAAAAAAAAGTAATAAAACAAATTATATTTTTAATAACTTAAAGTAAAATTTACATTTTTGATTCCACAAATCAATATTTTATATTTAAATTATTTAAGTAAAATCAAATCATTCTATAATCAATTTTTAAAATAATAATATTTAAAGGCAACCAATGCAATAATAATAATAAATACTCTCGAGAAACTCCTATATAAAAACTATATAAACCTAAATAAAATTTTCCATGTTGAGTATAAGAATATAAATATAATCTATAACCAGCTCTAAAAAAAGAAATTAATATTAATATAATTATTGTTAAATTAGATCATCTTAATAAACTATTAATTAAACTAATTTCACCAACCAAATTTAATGAGGGGGGAGCTGATATATTAGAAGAAAGTAATAAAAATCATCAAAAACTTATTGAAGGTATTAAATTAACTAAACCTTTATTAATAAACAATCTTCGTCTATGAAAACGTTCATAATTAATATTAGCTAAACAAAATATACCAGAAGAACATAATCCATGCCCAATTATTAAAATATAAGATCCTAAAACCCCTCAATAATTTATTGTTATAATACCCCCAATTACAATTCTTATATGAGCTACAGAAGAATAAGCAATTAAAGATTTAATATCAATTTGACAAAAACATATTAATCTAACATAAAATCCTCCAATTAATCTAACAACAATCCAAATAAATCTTAATTTTATATTAATTTCTTGAAAAATAATTATAATTCGAATTAAACCATAACCCCCTAATTTTAATATAATACCAGCTAAAATTATAGAACCAGAAACAGGAGCCTCTACATGAGCTTTAGGCAATCATAAATGAGTAAAATATATAGGTATTTTAACTAAAAAAGATAAAATTATTCTAACATATAATATATATATATTAAAATTATAAAATTTTAATATATATATTATTAAAAAATTTATTTTATCAAAAATAAAAAAAATTCTTATAAATAAAGGCAATGAAGCAAATAAAGTATAAAATAATAAATATAACCCAGCTTGAATACGTTCAGGTTGATATCCTCAACCTATAATTAATAATAAAGTAGGAATTAATCTCCCTTCAAAGAAAAAATAAAATAAAAATAAATTTATAACTGAAAAAGTTATATATAATATAATTAATAAAAAAATAATATTTATTAAAAAAAAATTAGAAAAATAATTTAATTTAAATAAATTTTCTCTTGATATAATTATTAATCTACAAATTCAAATTCTTAATAAAATTAAACCATAAGAAAGAATATCACAACCTATAACATAACTTAAATTTCTAAAAATACTTAAATTAACATTTAATATTAAATATAAATATATTAAAAAAAATATTATTATTTGAACCATTCAAAATATTTTCTGTAAAAAACATAAAGGAATTATAAAAATTATTATAAATAAAAATTTTATCATTATAATAAATTAAAACTTTGAAAATAATCATTTCCATGAGTGCGAATTATAGAAACTAAAATAGATAAACCTAATGCTCCTTCACATACTGAAAAAACTAAAAAAACTATTAACATATAAGCATCAAAAAAATAAAAATTTAATAAAATTAATATAAAAAAAAAAATTCTTAAAACAATAAATTCTAATCTCAATAAAACAATTAATAAATGTTTTTGTTTAGAAACAAAAATAATATTACCAATAAAAAATATTATTAAAAAAACAATTATTATATTTATAATTATCATTAGTTTTAAAAATAAAGTTTTTATAGTTTAAAAAAAACATTGGTCTTGTAAATCAAAAATAAGAACTTTTCTTTAAAAACTTCAAAGAAAAAGAAATATCTTTATCTATAATCTCCAAAATTATTATTTTTATAAACTATTCTTTGAAATTACAAAAATTTTTATTTCTTTAACTATAATAACTTTTACTATAATAATATATTCAATAAATCACCCTATATCTATAGGAATAATAATTTTAATTCAATCTATAATAACTTGTTTAATTTCAGGAATAATAATCAATTCTTACTGATTTTCTTATATTTTATTTTTAACATTTTTAGGGGGATTATTAGTATTATTTATTTATATATCAAGTATTGCTTCAAATGAAATTTTTAAAATTTCTAATAATTACTTAATTATTTTTATAATTATTATAATATTAAATTTTTTAATTAGAATTCATTTTATATACAACTTAAATTGAATAAATTTTACATTTAATAGAGAAATAAAAAAATTTTTCTCAAATTTTTTTTTTTTTAACAATGAAGAAAAAATTAATTTATCTAAATTATATAATAATCAAACTTTTTTAATAATATTAATAATAATTATTTATTTATTAATTACCTTACTAGCAGTAGTAAAAATTACTAACATTTTTTATGGTCCAATTCGATCTAGATTATATTAAATATAATAATAAACTAACTAATGAAAAATAAATATTTAAAATTATCTAAAAATCACCCTATCTTAAAAATTATTAACGGATCTATTATCGACTTACCTTCCCCCTCAAATATTTCATCTTGATGAAATTTTGGATCTTTATTAGGATTATGTTTAATAATTCAAATTTTAACTGGATTATTTTTAACTATATATTATACAGCTAACATTGAATTAGCTTTTTATAGAGTAAACTATATTTGTCGTAATGTTAATTACGGATGATTAATTCGAACTTTACATGCTAATGGAGCATCATTTTTTTTTATTTGTGTTTACTTTCATATTGGACGAGGAATTTATTATGAATCATTTAACTTAAAAAATACTTGAATAATTGGAGTAATTATTTTATTTTTATTAATAGCAACAGCATTTATAGGTTACGTTTTACCCTGAGGTCAAATATCATTTTGAGGAGCAACTGTAATTACAAATCTATTATCAGCTATCCCTTATTTAGGAGAAATATTAGTTAATTGAATTTGAGGGGGATTTGCAGTTGATAATGCAACATTAACCCGATTTTATACTTTTCATTTTCTTTTACCTTTTATTATTGCTATAATAACTTTAATTCATTTATTATTTTTACATCAAACAGGGTCCAATAATCCCTTAGGAATTAATAGAAATTTAGATAAAATCCCATTCCATCCTTTCTTTACTTATAAAGATCTAATTGGATTTATTATTATATTATTTTTATTAATTATTTTAACCCTAACTAATCCTTACCTAATAGGAGACCCTGATAATTTCATTCCCGCTAACCCTTTAATAACACCAATTCATATTCAACCAGAATGATATTTTTTATTTGCTTATGCAATTTTACGATCAATTCCCAATAAATTAGGAGGAGTAATTAGATTATTTATATCTATCATAATTCTAATTATTCTTCCCTTAACATTCAATAAAAAAATTCAAAGAATTCAATTTTACCCTTTAAATCAAATTATTTTCTGATTTATAGTATCAACTATTATATTACTAACATGAATTGGGGCTCGACCTGTAGAAGATCCTTATATTATTACAGGACAAATTTTAACTATATTATATTTTTCTTATTTCATTTTAAATCCCTTAATTAACAAAATATGAGATAATATTATTTTTAAAAATTAACAAAATTAATGAGCTTGTAAAGCATTTGTTTTGAAAACTTAAGAAAGAATAAATATTCTATTAATTTATACTAAATTTAAATAAATATTAAAATAATATAATTTTAAATCCTAAAAATAACAATAAAAAATTTAAAGAAATAGGTAAATATCTTTTTCAAGCTAAATATATTAATTTATCATAACGATAACGAGGTAAAGTACCCCGAACTCAAATAAAAACAAAAGATAAAAATCTCAATTTAAAATAAAAAATTAAATTTAAAGAATACCCCCCTATATATATTAATACAAATATTAATCTTATAAATAAAATTCTAGAATATTCAGATAAAAAAATTAAAGCAAATCCTCCACTTCTATATTCTACATTAAAGCCTGAAACTAACTCTCTCTCACCTTCAGCAAAATCAAAAGGAGTACGATTAGTTTCAGCTAATCTAGATGATAGCCAACATAAAGATAAAGGAAATATTAAAATTATAAACCAAATAAATTTTTGATAATCTATCAGTTTTAATAAATTAAAATCTATAATTATAATAATAGTCGATATTATAATAAAAGCTAAACTAACTTCATAAGAAATTGTTTGAGCAACAGCACGTAATCCCCCCAATAAAGAATAATTAGAATTAGATGACCACCCTGAGATTATTAAAATATAAACTCCTAATCTAGTACAAGAAAAAAAAAATAAAAATCCTAAATTAAAACTAAAAAAATTAAAATAATAAGGAATTATTATTCATAAAATAAGAGACAAAACAAATCCAATAATAGGAGAAAAATAATAAATCATATAATTAGAAAATATAGGATAAGTTTGTTCTTTAGTAAATAATTTAATTGCATCAGCAAAAGGTTGAAAAATACCAACAAAACCTAATTTATTAGGACCTTTTCGAATTTGAATATAACCTAAAACTTTACGCTCCAATAAAGTTAAATAAGCTACCCCAATCAAAACTCCAATCATTAAAATAATTATACCTATAAAAATTAGTAAATAATCTTTTATAACCATTTACTATCTATATAATATAAAATTATATATTAATGAATTCTAAAATCACTACACTTTTCTGCCAAAATAGCATTAATTTTATATAATATAAATATATTTAATAAAATTCAAATTAATAAAATTATTTTAAATATTTGATCCTTTCGTACTAAAATATTTCAATTTAAAAAAGATAGAAACCAACCTGGCTTACACCGGTTTGAACTCAGATCATGTAAGATTTTAATGATCGAACAGATCAAAATTTTAAACTTTTGCATTTAAATTTTATCTTAATCCAACATCGAGGTCGCAAACTTTCCTTTTTATATGAACTAAAAAAAAAAATTACGCTGTTATCCCTAAGGTAATTTAATCATTTAATCATAAATTATGGATCAATTATTCATTTATCTATGCTCATATATATATATATATATATATATATATAATAAAAAAAGTTAATTTAATTTTTTTATCACCCCAACAAAATAAAAAATTAAATTTTAACTAAAATTATATAAAAAATTTTAATTTAATTTTTTATAAAACTCTATAGGGTCTTCTCGTCTTTTTTTTTTATTTTAACTTTTTAATAAAAAAATTAAATTCTATTATTTTATAAAGAGACAGTTTATATCTTATCCAATCATTCATACAAGTCACTAATTAAGAGACTATTGATTATGCTACCTTTGTACAGTCAAAATACTGCAGCCCTTTAATTTTTATCAGTGGGCAGATTAGACTTTAAATTATAATCAAAAAGACATGTTTTTGATAAACAGGTAAATATAAATTTTTGCCGAATTCCTTTTCATAAATTAATAAATTATTTTAAATATAAATTTTTATATACTAATTTTATCATTATAACTAATTTTTTTTTAATTAAAAATTATTTTTTTATAAAAAATTAAATTAAATTAAATTTTTTTATTAATAAAATTATTTATAAAAAATTAAAATTTATTAAAAATATAAATTATAAAATTTTTATTAATTAAATTTATTTATTATAAAAATTTAATTTAAAGCTTATCCCTTAAATTATAAAAAAATTTATTTTAATAAATAAATTAATTTATTTATTAATAATAAAAATTTAAAATTAAATTTTTTTCTAAAAAAACTAGATATCTTTAAAAACGATTAACATATCATTTCAAAATAAATATTAAAAATATTTTTACAACAATAAATTTATTATTTATTATTTATCTCTTTTAAATTCGAGAATTTTTTTTATAAAAAATTTATTTAATAAACTCTGATACACAAGATACATTAATTAAAAATTACTTTTTAATAATTTTTTTTTTCACTATTATTTCAATAATTCTATCACTATAATATTTCTTTATAAATTTTTAAATTTTTTCTTTAAATAATACTTTAACCCCCATTAAATATTATTAAATTAAAATTATTTTTATTATTTATAATTTTTTAAATTTTCCCCCATCAAACTAATTGAATTAAACAATATCCTTTCAATGTAAATGAAATACTTAAATTAAGCTTTAATTTGATCTTTCTAGAAACACTTTCCAGTACCTCTACTTTGTTACGACTTATTTCAATTTATAAATGAAAGCGACGGGCAATATGTACATATTTTAATTTTTAATCATTTTATTAAACTAAATAAAATTACATTTAAATCCACTTTCAATAAAATTTTTCAATTTTATATTCATTTAAATAAATCTATTGTAATCCATTATATTCTTAATTATAAACTATATCTTGATCTGATTTAATTTAAAATTAAAATTTTAAAATATTATTTTTATTTTTAAATATTTTTTTAACAACGATATATAAATTATTAAATTAAGTAAATTTAATCGTGGATCATCAATTATTAAACAGATTCCTCTAAATAAACTAAAATACCGCCAAATTATTTAAGTTTCAATAAATAATTATTTACTATTTTAGTATTTTTATTTAAATTTTAATAATAGGGTATCTAATCCTAGTTTTTTTAAAAATTTATAAAATCATAATTTATAAATTAAATTTTAATTAAATTAAAATTTCACCTAATAATTTAATATTTATTTTAATTTATATAAATATACTTATTTATAACTAATAAAATTTATTTTATTTTTTGTATAACCGCAACTGCTGGCACAAAATTTGTTAATAATTTATACATTACTAATTCATAATTTCTTAAATTATTAAAATTAATTACTACTATAAAAATTAAAATATTATTAAAATAATTATAATTACATACTAAAATTTATATGTAAAATAAGTATTAAATAAATTTATTTAAAACATAAAAATTTTATTTATATATATTATTTTTTAAATAGAATTTTTTTTTTTTTTTTTTGAATTAAAATATTTATTAATTAATATTCTATTTTTATTAATTAAAAATTTAAATAATTAATATTAATTTAAATTATAATTAATTATATATATATATAAATATTTATATAATTTTATATTTATATTTAAAAATTTACATAAATTTATATATAAATT